CTATAATTAGAATTCTTTTCATTACCCTTCGGGGAAAGTGATCCCACAAACAAAGGAATTGTACAATACGAAATAACATAAAACAGACTAATTCTAAAAATGTGGACCTTCCGCTCAAATTGTCCCATTTTGTTTGGACAAGGAGAGATATGAAATATTTGAATCAGATTGGATTTCATTACAATTTCGTAGTATACCAATGAACGGAACTATTACTATTTCATCTAAGATTTCATCTAAGTTGAATAACCAAGGACTTTCTTTTACTACGGATTTTGATAACTCTAGAAGTTTTGATTTGGTTATGATCCAAAGAGGAAAAAGAATAATTATTCCATGATAAAATAGAGTAGAGTAACCATTCGTTTTGTTTACATGACGTGTATACGTCATGCCATACAATGGAAATAAAAATCCATGGGACGATTCATGAATTTGTAATAGATCCATGGGGTAGCTGATGAGAGAAGTTGGTGTTGAGAAATAGGAAATTTTAAAGGAATTATTCCTATGGAACCATTGATCGGTCATACCTGTACTGCAATAATATGAATGACTCGCTATTCACTCGGTTTCTGGTCAATAATAAGATTACGTAGGAGAGATGGCCGAGTGGTTCAAGGCGTAGCATTGGAACTGCTATGTAGGCTTTTGTTTACCGAGGGTTCGAATCCCTCTCTTTCCGTTTCTGTTAATTCACCAACGTGACCGACCACAATGTATCAAATCAAATAACAACTGATACCATTATTCCAGCAATAAGACTTTTATTTGATAGAAATTCTCTATTCCAGAAATTCTCTATTCCTAATTACTGCGGTACGTAAAATACAAATATCGGAAAGAGCAAAAAAGAAAAAAAATCCTACTGCGGATCTATTTGTAATATGTGAATGAGAAAAATGCGGATCAAGGCCCTTAGATCTATTTACTTCGTCGAAAAGAGGGCAAAATTCTCTGAATCTTTCTTTGTTATTTTCGTTAGGTTCAAGTCTGGCGGGAATAATATTCTACGACTAACAACTCATTTATTTTCAAACCGATCCATTTACTATCTATTATTTGATTTACTAATCCTTTATATTGGAACGAGTCAATAGTCAAATGTTTTGGCAATTCCTCAGGGGGGGGTGAAGCAATATAATTTTGAATCAGAGCTTTTGATCTTTGTTTATCCTTCGTAGTAATAATATCTCGGGGTTTGCAACGATAACTTGGTATATCCACTATACGACCATTAACTAAAATATGTCTATGGTTAACTAATTGCCTAGCTCCAGGAATGGTCGAAGCCATACCCAATCGAAAAAGTATGTTATCCAAACGCATCTCAAGTAGTTGTAGTAAAACCTGACCTGTTGACCCTTTGGCTTTTCCAGCGATATGTACATATCTAACTAATTGTCGCTCCGTCAGACCATAATGAAAACGCAATTTCTGTTTTTCTTCTAGACGAATACGATATTGCGATCTTTTCCCAGAACGCAATTGGGTTTTAAGATCACTTCCGGATTTAGGTCTTTTACTAGTTAGTCCTGGTAAAGTCCCCAGACGGCGTATTTTTTTGAAACGAGGTCCTCGATAACGAGACATAAAGACTCCTTTTTTTTATTTTATTGAAATTTCATTTTACAGAATAAATCTTAAATTAAGACTGAACTAAAGGATAAACAAAGCAAAGCTAAATTTACTGAAGTATTGCAAAGTAGAATGAAATGAATTCTATTAATATCCGGATTTTTTGTATATGTATATATAGGAAGTTGAGGCTCCATTTTATGATTTGTTCTGTAGAGATCTAATTGCTCCAATCCATTTTTTATTCATAGTTACAAGTTACCACGACATAATAGATCGGTGATCCAACATTTTGAGAAAAGGAGAGATTATCAATCATGGAAAAATCGATAGAGAAAAAAAAAGCCGGCTATCGGAATCGAACCGATGACCATCGCATTACAAATGCGATGCTCTAACCTCTGAGCTAAGCGGGCTCACATAACAGAAATAGAAATAGTATAACAAATAGAAATAGTGTATAGGAATTCAGGAAACTGCTGGATCTTAGCTTAGGGCTATTAGCTATTAATTTAATATGAACTATATAGTTCATAGTTCTATTGTTATATCTATATCATTATATCTATATTATTAGTTATAACTAATATAACTAATAATATAGAACTAGATATGACTAAATAGAATTAATAGAATTCTATTTTTCTAATAGATATTTTTCTAATAGAAATATATGACTAATTAGTATGTGACTAATTAGTAGAATTTTAATTCTATCATATTAATTACATTAATTATTATTTATACATTCTATTTTTTTTTATGCATTTTATACATTTTATTTATATATTTATACATTATATTTATATTTTTTATATATTTTTTAATATATATATATATGTTAATGAATATATATATATTAATGATAATTTAAAATTATAAACTATGATTATAAAAAATCTAATTATTTCTTAATATAAAATTAATTTATTTCTTAAAGTAAAGCAGTTATAGCAATAATTATAGCGTATAGCGAGCGGATCGGTCCTAAGAAAAGATAAGATAAGTATAAAGATACAATCCAAATTAGAATGAGACATTCTTCTGGTTTCATTCGGAAAAGGAAGAGATAGGACGAAAAAAAAGAAGAATGAATATCGACCGTTCCAGTATTCCAAATCGCACTGTAAAAAAGAAAGGGAGGGAGAAACATATATATATGGGATATATCTATCCATATTGAATTGCGGATACATCAATGATAGAATCATTTCTGATTGAAACAAGGTTTATCCAATAGAAATAAACTGATAGAGGATCGCCAAAAAAATAAAATAGCATACACTTTTTCGATATGGGAATCATTATATAATGAATTCAACGGTTCCAAAATAAATGAAAGAGATGGGTGGAATTCCAACTGGATCTTGGTCTCAAATCAAAAGGGGATATGGCGAAATTGGTAGACGCTACGGACTTGATTGGATTGAGCCTTGGTATGGAAACCTACTAAGTGGTAACTTCCAAATTCAGAGAAACCCTGGAATTAAAAATGGGCAATCCTGAGCCAAATCTTTATTTTGAGAAAACAAGGGTTTATAAAACTAGAATAAAAAAAGGATAGGTGCAGAGACTCAATGGAAGCTGTTCTAACGAATGGAGTTGACTACGTTGTGTTGGTAGCTGGAATTCCTCTATCGAAATTACAGAAAGGACGGCCCTATATATCTAATACGTACGTATACATACTAACATATCAAACGATTAATCACGACCCGAATCTATCGAATATATATATATGAAAGAAAAAATTCAGAGTTATTGTGAATCCATTCCAATCGAAGTTGAAGGAAGAATCGAATATTCAGTGATCAAATCATTCATTCCAGAGTTTGATAGATCTTTTGAAAAACTGATTAATCGGACGAGAATAAAGAGAGAGTCCCGTTCTACATGTCAATACCGACAACAATGAAATTTATAGTAAGAGGAAAATCCGTCGACTTTAGAAATCGTGAGGGTTCAAGTCCCTCTATCCCCAACAAAAAGTCCATTTTACTTCCTAACTATTTATCTTTTTTTTTTCATCAGTGGTTCAAACAAAATTCACTATCTTTCTTTCTCATTCACTCTACTCTTTCACAAATGGATCCGAAGAGAAATCTTTGGATCTTATCCCAATTTGGATAGATACGATACCCGTACAAATGAACATATATGGGCAAGGAATCTCTATTATTGAATCATTCACAGTCCATATCATTATCCTTACATTTATTAGATAAAATTTTTTAATACTTTACTTTATTTAGATTTAGTCCCTTTAATTGACATGGATACAAATACTCTACTAGGATAGGATGATGCACGGGAAATGGTCGGGATAGCTCAGTTGGTAGAGCAGAGGACTGAAAATCCTCGTGTCACCAGTTCAAATCTGGTTCCTGACACATGAATAATATATCGGATAGATATTCATACAAATTAATCGAGACAGATCAGGATATATATTCGTTAATAGTCAAGAGCATGATACATACTTATTCATCTAGCGTATAGATATATACCTCTATTTTTAGAGATGGGTAAAAAATATATGTATGGTTATGGTAAAGAACTAAAGTGGGATTATGTTCCCTTTTTTGTTTCTTTTTTCTTTCTTGTTTGTTCATATTATGCTTTCTCTCACTCAAAAAAGAGTGTTAAGTTTTCATATATATATCAAAAAAAAAGTTTTTTAAAAACTTAAAAAAAGTATAGGGGGGTTAAAGGATAGGAATAGACAGGATGCATTTCAGACACAGTACAAATAAAATTCAATCCCTTTTTATTTCGGAATTTCGCTTTTTCTTTTATATTTATTCTATTTCTTCACTCTTGCTTACGTTACTTTCCGAGGTCTGTCTAAGTGATATACGCGGTACAAAGTTCATGGTGCAGAACTCTTTTGATTCATCTTTTTGTTTCTGCTCATACAAAATAGATATGATCTTTTCCAAATTCGGGAATAGCAATGAAGCCTTTTTTAGGCCTATCCATAATACGAATTAGAGTCCAGTTACTCTGTTTCATCTAGAACAGAACGTAAAAATATTCCTTGACTTGAATGAAATCTGGAGTTGTGTCGTATAAGTGAACATTAGTTTCCTTATCATTCAATGAGCATCTTGTATTTCATAAAAATTTGGGGTAATATAGTCCTTACGTAAGGGCCAGCCTATCCAACTTTCAGGCATCAAGATACGTTTAAGGCGTGGATGATTATCATAGGAGATTCCCAACATATCATAAGATTCGCGTTCTTGAAAATCAGCACTTTTCCAAATCCAGAAAACGGACGAGATTCTAGGATTATTCTTTGGGACAAATACTTTTATGCATACTTCTTCTGGTTTATCTACACCATATTGTATTCTCGTAAGATGATACACACTAGCTAAAAATCCGCCTGGTGCTACATCATAGGCACACTGGGAGCGTAA